GGTTCTAAGGTCAATAAAAAAAAAAAAGAATCAAACCACTTTTTTTTTTTTATTTTGACATATTCATTCAAAAAAAATTATATGTTTTGAATGAAGTTAGATAATAGAGTTATTTTTTTATGTATTATTTTTTTTAAGATAAATTTCGGAAAGAGTTTTTCAATTAATTAGTTACGTTAATTCTGACTCCTGAGATAGTGCAGATGCCAAAGACGATGAATTGAGTTCTTTTTATCTTTCTCTTTTTTTGTTCATACCACCTATAATGATTGATAATTCACAAATTTTCAATTGAATTTTTTTAATTCTTGGAACTAGTTATCCTTCTCTATTTCTTAAAAAAAATTTCAATTGAAACTTAGGGAAGTACTTTAGAAACATATGTATAAAAAAACATATTTTATTGAGTCCCTTCATGCCTACTATAACTAGTTATTTCGGTTTTCTACTAGCAGCTTTAACTATAACCTCAGTTCTATTTATTGGTCTAAGCAAAATACGACTTATTTGAAATTAATTGAATGCAGATTTTTTTATAAAAAAGAATTTCGGTGGTATTTCATATGTTCGATAGTTCCTTACCGTGTTAATTACCCAATTTTGGTCATTGAGATTCATCGGCAATACAGATTAAGAGCTAGGAATAGATAGTACCTCTCTTTTCTCCCTTTTAAAAATGAAAACAAAAGAAAATTGAAATGATTGAAGTTTTTTTATTTGGAATCGTCTTAGGTCTAATTCCTATTACTTTGGCTGGATTATTCGTAACTGCTTATTTACAATACAGACGTGGTGATCAGTTGGACTTTTAATTAATTAAAATCTCGTTTTTTTTACTGACCTCCTTCTTGCTTTCATATGCGGGAGGTCTAATTCAGATTGCTGCTCAGTAATTTGCGAACAGTGGAATTTTGACACAATCTAATAAACAAGAGTGAAATCACGCTCTGTAGGATTTGAACCTACGACATTGGGTTTTGGAGACCCACGTTCTACCGAACTGAACTAAGAGCGTTTTTCTTTTTTTTTTTCTAAAAAACGAAAAGGCTAGAAAGAGGGCATTCTTTATAGATACCTCGTTACTGCGCTTCTGAGCAGTAATAGGTAGGGATGACAGGATTTGAACCCGTGACATTTTGTACCCAAAACAAACGCGCTACCAAGCTGCGCTACATCCCTTTCAATTGGTTTACAGTGTCATTGTAGAGAATTCCTGTCTTGTTTTCCACATCCTTCTTCTTTTTTATTGGTATATCAAATTCATTTCTTCTTTTTTCTCATATTAGATAACAAAGATATAATTAAAAAATTTCCTTTTTTTACGATAATTCTCTTAATTTCAATTTTACATACATAGGCGTTTACGTTTTCAAATGGAATCTATAAGATCGTTCTAGTAGACAATATTTCAATTCTCATTTTGAAAGCGGGGGGACGGAAGTTACGTATACAAATACAAGAACTTCTTAATTACATGTACATCTGTAGTTATATATATTACTATATATAATGTAATACAATAAAGAAGAAAGAAGGAGGATTTCAAATGCGAGATCTAAAAACATATCTTTCCGTAGCACCGGTACTAAGTACTCTATGGTTCGGTTCGTTAGCAGGTTTATTAATAGAGATTAATCGTTTATTTCCGGATGCATTAACATTTCCCTTTTTTTCATTCTAGTTATTAACATCAGAAAGGGGTGAACAATTTAGAGATACAATCAACGGTCGGGGACTAACCCCCCCACCTTTTCTAATTTATCCTAAAAAACTAATTAGAAAAAGTGGGGGGGAAAGGTCATAAAAAAGAGGGTTCAGGATCCAATTAAATTAGTAATAGAACGAAAAAAGTGTTGCTAGGGAAAGAGTATCCTATGAGATACTTAAACAAAATACTGTACAAAGATTTGAAATATAGTTTTCACAAAATCATTGTATTGCTTATTATTTTATTTTTATTTAATTACTAATTAATATTCATTGCAACGAAATATTTCAGAATTTTTTTTAGTTAACAGCTTCTATTTTTTTGGTTCTTGTTCTTTCTGGATCCTAAAATGAAAATAGAAGATTGAGGTGAATCATAAATCCAAAGGAGGTTTCATGGCCAAGGGTAAAGATGTTCGAGTAACAATTATTTTGGAATGTACCAGTTGTGTTCGAAATGATATTAAGAAAGAATCATCGGGAATTTCCAGATATATTACTCAAAAGAATCGGCATAACACCCCTAGTCGATTGGAATTGAGAAAATTCTGTCCCTATTGTTATAAACATACAATTCACGGGGAAATCAAGAAATAGATCAAATTGAGTGCTTGTATGTCAACTTTTATTTTAAGAACAGGAATAATGCTAGTATCTATATATTATTACATATATATAAATATAAACAAATAAATAAATAGAAAGAAATCTAATCCTCTATTCTTAATTCTATATAGAAACTCTATCCTATATAGAAATAGAAATCGTTTTTATTTTGATCCGATCAACATAGGATTTTAGAGATAAGGAATAAAAAATTATGAATAAATCTAAGCGACTTTTTACTAAATCGAAGCGATCTTTTCGTCGGCGTTTGCCCCCGATCCAATCGGGGGATCGAATTGATTATAGAAACATGAGTTTAATTAGTCGATTTATTAGTGAACAAGGAAAAATATTATCTAGACGGGTGAATAGAGTGACTTTAAAACAACAACGATTAATAACTATTGCTATAAAACAAGCTCGTATTTTATCTTTGTTACCTTTTCTTAATAATCAGAAACAATTTGAAAGAAGTGAGTCGACCCCTAGAACTACTAGCCTTAGAACCAGAAAAAAGTAGACTTCTTCTTCAATTGAATAACAATTCCAACCTGAAGGAATTAAAAAAAGAGATTAATGTTTTGTTCGAAAAATCCAATCAAGAATCAAAATTTGATTGTTACGTCTGTGTCTATCATAAAAAAAAAAGAATCGTCGAAAAGAAAAAGAATAACTCGTTTTTTAGCGACTGTATACTCTCGTTTTGTTTTGACGACTTTTTTTTATAATACTAATTTCTACTCTACCTTCCCCGAGCTCATTCTCCTTAGAACTCTATTTCAAATATTTTCGTGGATTTCTTCCAATCCCCTTATTTTTTTATGTCATTCGAAATTGTATAAAGACAACTCCTATTTAATAGAGCTATTTGTGCAAGTATTTTACGATTAAGAAGTAATTGCTTCTTGTACAGATTGTGTATGAATTGGTTATAACTATAGAATACCCCCATTTCGTGAATTACGGCATTTATTCGAGTGATCCATAAACGGCGAAAATCTCTTTTTCTTTTACCCCTATCCCGATGAGCCGAAACTAAAGCTCTTATTCTCTGTTGAGTCATAGTTCGTGTAAGTCGTGAATGAGCCCCTCGAAAGCTTGATGCAAATAAACGAAGTTTTGTTCTACGCCTCCGAGCTATATATCCGCGTTTAATTCTAGTCATTGAATAAATCAAACTTTGATGAATAACTAATTCTTTTTTTAGTTATTCTTTTCCCCTTTACTAGTCTATTAATAACCAAACGAATTATTCCAATGTATAAAAAAAATTCCAATGGCTTTTGCTACTCTAACCTTCCCCACCACTATTTTTTGATAGGTATTTTCCTTTGCTTTGAAAGGATAAATTCCCTTGATACTTGATATAAAAAAAATAGAATAACTACAAAAAGTAGTAAATAGAATTGGATAAATAGTGGGTTCCATCGTTTCTATGGTTACTTCTAAAACGGTGAGGTCCTCTCTATACACCGGAGCTCCTTCTTTTAATTAATCAATACTATTGGTAACTTGTACAATTCACATTCTTTGGCTCTACCCCATGAATATTCCAGTAATAGGTCTTTCACAATGAGATCCCCTTTATACAGTAACGGTATTTCATTTTTAAAATTGATTTGGTCATTTACCCTGTTAGTCCGTTCTTTTCTTTCAAGAGTGGAATCTTTTTTTCTAAAAAATGGAATTTCCCCCGCTTAATGGATAATAATTTGTTATCATTGGGGGTTTTCTAAAAAATGGAGTTGATTGGATTTGCACCAATGTAAACCATAAGTTTCAGACACAATAGAATATATGAACGATCCATATTTTTTAAATAATGAATCGAGTTCCTCCATTCTATTTTATTCACAGGTACTGATCCTTGATATTTCAAAAAGAATTTCCTTTTTATGTCTCAGTCTATGATCTAAACGAGTCGCACATACACCCGAGTACATGTTCCTCGTCGCTGAGGGCATCCCCGAAGCGCTGGGGATTTCGTGACATTTCGGATTGGCTGTCTTGTATTTCTAATAAGTTGTTTAATGGTTGGCATACGGAATCATATAAATAATGGGCTGGTTTAGATTAGTTCTAACCGGCTAATTCTGAATTACTTCGCTTCAAGATTCTCTTCAATATTTTTTTTATATTGAAGAGAATATGAAACTAAACCTTTAATCTAAAAAGATATAAAATTAGAAATTGTAGATTTGCATGAAATCGCTCCTATTTTTTATTGAACCGCTACAAGATCAACAATTCCATGAGCTTGGGCTTCTGTTGCTGACATAAAAACATCCCTTTCCATGTCTTCGGATACAACCCATATAGGTTTGCCCGTTCTTTGTACATAAACCCTTGTGATGGTTTCGCGAAGTTTTAGTAGTTCTTCCGCTTCCAAGATAAATTCTCCCGTTTGTGCCTCATAAAACGAACTAGCGGGTTGATGGATCATTACCCTGATGATATATAATAGAAAAGGTTCTTCTATTTCTCAGAATGAGGCGGGATAACCAAAACAAAAAAAACAGAGAAAATTGAATAACCGTACAGGCTTTTTTTGTGCATTGCATACGGCTCCACAATGGAATTGACTTTTTTGACCTTTCCTTTTGGCGAAAGAAAACAAAATATAGGTTGTATTATACGCAGATCCAGAAATCATCCAATTACCATCCTTCTTTTTTTGTAGGAGTTAAAAAATACTATGATGGCTCCGTTGCTTTATATATCATTTTTTTGATTCGTCTATGATTCAGCAATCCCAAAGTGTCTTTTTTTTTTTTTTGTTGTAAATAAGCTTCCGGTGTGAAAACAAAGTTTGTGACGCTGAAATGTGCCCGAATAGGTAAGATATCATTTGAAATACCTCTTCCTTAATCTCATACTACTCTTTCAATATATAATCTAATTTTTTTTTTAATCTAAAAAATTTCATATTGAATTCGAAGTGCCATGCTATTATTACTTAACTAATTCATATTTCCGATGGCGAAGGCATAGTATTTTTTCTCGAAAATAAAAAAACTCATTGGCGCCAAGCGTGAGGGAATGCTATACGTTTGGTAATTGCTCCTCCGACCAGGATAAAGGATGCTATTGAAGCGGCCAATCCCATGCATATTGTCTGTACATCGGGTCGCACAAATTGCATAGTATCATAAATAGCCATCCCAGATATTACCCATCCACCAGGAGAGTTTATAAACAAATAAAGATCTTTGGTATCCTTTTCTATACTGAGATATATCATAAGACTAATAAGTTGATTCGAGATTTCGGTATCAACCTCTTGGCCTAAAAAAAATAATCTTTCTCGATAAAGTCGGTTGATTAGGATAAAATTTTATTCCTTAGGAGCCGTACAGGCACCTTTTGGTGCATACGGTTCAACAAAAATTGTGAAAAAATCAATGTGTCGATTCCAACCTCCCCTTTTTTCATAGAAGGTGTTTCTTTCTAACTTATAACAGAAGGGCTTGCTCTCAAAAGAAAAATTAAGTTTTGGCGTCTTTTATTAGATATTATAATCCTCTAATAAAACGATTGATTAAGCCTGTCAGACTCATTTGATTCATTGATATTTTTTTTTCATCGAGATTCAGTTGAAATGGCGATGGTTTTTTCTTGTTCCTGAACGGGCTTCTTCCTTTTTTTATTACATTTTTTAGGTTTATGCTCTACTCCGAGTAAAAGGAAAAATTTGCCCGATTTTTATTTGCACATATAGGACAAATGAACCAAATACCGCGTCTTTTTTTACTACTCCTTCTTTTTTTTTTTCAATTCATTTCTTTCACATGTCTTCTGTCAAATAGTCAACAAATTTTGAATTATATTATTTGATTTGAGCAACAGTTTTAGATCACCCTGTGTCAAATTTTTTATAGAATTTTTTATCATAATTTTGCATATCATATTAAGTAGTAATTATAAAAATATTATATATTAATTATCAATTGGGTTTTTGCTAAACGGAGCCTGGATACTTCATTTTATTAGTCCGATCACGTAAACCATAAAAAATTTTGATAATCTAATATCAATCTAAATACTCCCTGCATTTAATTCCACTTTATTTTTTGCGCTTCGCGTTACAAATTTTTGATAATTCAATCAATCTTTTTGAGCGAAACAGAGGATATCTCGATCGAGGGAGAAAATGGGGAAATCCCATATAGCCCAATATATCTGACAAGTCGCACTATATGTCAACCCAAGATGTATCTCCTTCTCCAGGACTTCGAAAAGGTACTTTTGGAACGCCAATAGGCATGAAATGAAAAAAAAAAGAGAATGAAGTTCTCTATTTCACTTTGATGTGGAAACGTAAGATTGGGGTTTCGGTTTTTAATAATATTATCCTTTTTCCTACTTTTAATCATATTTAAATTAATGATATTTAATACATAAGTTGAATAAGCTAAAATAAAATATAAAATAAAAGTAAAGTAAGAGAGAATGAATAAAAATAAAGGAAATTTTTTACGAACGGGCTTCTGAATGATCAACAACAATAGCTATCTTGGTTCATATAAAATAGGATTCACCCCCATTGCGTATTGGTACTTATCGGATATAGAATAGATCCGCTTCCCTTTTTTTCTATGAATTTAATTGTTCCATTATTACTAACAGAATAGAACAAATATTAATCGTTTCTCCGAAATAATTACCTAAAAAGGGGGGGGGGTACGTAGCATAGTTTTTTCCAATGCAATAAAGTTACATAGTGTCTATTTTTCGTTGATAAAGGGGTATTTCCATGGGTTTGCCTTGGTATCGTGTTCATACTGTTGTATTGAATGATCCCGGTCGTTTACTTTCTGTTCATATAATGCATACTGCTCTGGTTGCTGGTTGGGCCGGTTCGATGGCTCTATATGAATTAGCAGTTTTTGATCCCTCCGACCCCGTTCTTGATCCAATGTGGAGACAAGGTATGTTCGTTATACCTTTCATGACTCGTTTAGGAATAACCAATTCGTGGGGCGGTTGGAATATTACAGGAGGGACTATAACGAATCCGGGTCTTTGGAGTTACGAAGGGGTAGCCGGAGCACATATCGTATTTTCTGGCTTGTGCTTCTTGGCAGCTATTTGGCATTGGGTATATTGGGATCTAGAAATTTTTTGTGATGAACGTACAGGAAAACCTTCTTTAGATTTGCCCAAGATTTTTGGAATTCATTTATTTCTTTCAGGAGTGGCTTGCTTCGGTTTTGGCGCATTTCATGTAACAGGATTATATGGTCCTGGAATATGGGTATCTGACCCTTATGGACTAACCGGAAAGGTCCAACCCGTAAACCCGGCGTGGGGCGTGGAGGGTTTTGACCCTTTTGTTCCGGGAGGAATAGCCTCTCATCATATTGCAGCAGGGACGTTGGGTATATTAGCGGGCCTATTCCATCTTAGTGTTCGTCCGCCTCAACGTCTATACAAAGGATTACGTATGGGCAATATTGAAACCGTCCTTTCCAGTAGTATTGCTGCTGTCTTTTTTGCAGCTTTTGTTGTTGCTGGAACTATGTGGTATGGTTCTGCAACTACTCCCATCGAATTATTTGGTCCTACTCGTTATCAATGGGATCAGGGATACTTTCAACAAGAAATATATCGAAGAGTTAGTGCTGGACTGGCTGAAAATCAAAGTTTATCAGACGCTTGGTCTAAAATTCCTGAAAAATTAGCTTTTTATGATTATATTGGTAATAATCCAGCAAAAGGAGGGTTATTCCGAGCGGGTTCAATGGACAATGGGGATGGAATAGCTGTTGGATGGTTAGGACACCCCGTCTTTAGAAATAAAGAAGGGCGTGAACTTTTTGTACGCCGTATGCCTACTTTTTTTGAAACATTTCCGGTTGTTTTGGTAGACGGAGACGGAATTGTTAGAGCTGACGTCCCGTTTAGAAGGGCAGAATCAAAATATAGTGTCGAACAAGTAGGTGTAACTGTTGAGTTTTATGGTGGTGAACTCAATGGAGTGAGTTATAGTGATCCCGCAACTGTGAAAAAATATGCTAGACGAGCTCAATTGGGTGAGATTTTTGAATTAGATCGTGCGACTTTGAAATCCGATGGTGTTTTTCGTAGCAGCCCAAGAGGTTGGTTTACGTTTGGACATGCTTCGTTTGCTCTCCTTTTCTTCTTTGGACACATTTGGCATGGTGCTAGAACCCTCTTCAGAGATGTTTTTGCTGGTATTGATCCAGATTTGGATGCTCAAGTGGAATTTGGGGCATTCCAAAAACTTGGAGATCCAACTACAAAAAGGCAAGCAGTCTGATGCAACATTGCTTTTTTTCTTCTAGTTTCTGTTTGCGATTTTATTTAATTAATAGGTAGGGCACTGTAGGAATCTTGATTTAAATCGCTGCCGTTTCTTTGATTCTTTTTCTTTCTTTCTTTATCCAGAGGGATACTCCCAAGTAAACAAAACAGGTATGAAAGCTATAATTGTAAACCACGATCAAATTTATGGAAGCATTGGTTTATACATTTCTCTTAGTATCCACTTTAGGGATAATTTTTTTCGCTATTTTTTTTCGGGAACCACCTAAAATTTCAACTAAAAAATGAAATAATTTTTCATTATCTTCATTGACGTAATCAGCCTCCAAATATTTGGAGGCTGATTACGTCAACTAGTCCCCGTGTTCCTCGAATGGATCTCTTAGTTGTTGAGAGGGTTGCCCAAAGGCAGTATATAGAGCATACCCAGTAAAACTTACAAGTAACCCAGATATAAAGATGGCGACTAGGGTTGCTGTTTCCATTATTATAGAATTGAAAGACCACACTGGATCTATGCTAAGATCATTTATTTACAACGGAATGGTATACAAAGTCAACAGATCGTAATGAATACAAAATAAGATTTATGGCTACACAAACTGTTGAGGATAGTTCTAGATCTGGTCCAAGAAGCACTACTGTAGGGAAGTTATTGAAACCATTGAATTCCGAATATGGTAAAGTAGCTCCTGGATGGGGAACGACCCCTTTGATGGGTGTTGCAATGGCTCTATTTGCGGTATTCCTATCTATTATTTTGGAGATTTATAATTCTTCTGTTCTACTGGATGGAATTTCAGTTAATTAGACTGAGAAGAATCTTGAAGTTCTAGCTTTTAGCTCGATACAAAAAAGTAAAGTATGTAGGTCTAACAATTTTAGCCTATTCTCCTTTGGTAGTTCGACCGCGAAATTTTTTTCTGCATTGTATATTTCCGGAATATGAGTGTGTGACTTGTTAGAATTGACCCTATGGATAGTACAGAGAATGGGGTCTGTCATCTTTATCAAGATGGTTTTACTTCGTCGGATATTCATTCGAGTATCTGGAGCACGAAATAGATCAAATAGATCACAAAGTATTCGAACTATGATTCATACTTAATACGCAGACCTCGTAGCCGGACTTCTTTCCGTTCTATCTTATAAACTTTAATAAATCAAAATCTTTTTCTGCTTTTAAACTCTTATTTGGATCAAAGGACAAACGCTTCTTTGTATTTTATGTTTTTAGTCATTATAGCAATTGTTTTTGATTGAATAAGTGATGATCCAATGGTTCTCACTCAGTGAACTTTGGACTTTGAAGGTTTCATTGAATTAGCGTGGTTCTCGTATGAATCTGAGGTTTCAATTGATTAGTTAAGTAGGGTCTTAACAAGAGAATTCCTATCAATAA